AAGAGAGGGATTCGAACCCTCGGTAAACAAAAGCCTACATAGCAGTTCCAATGCTACGCCTTGAACCACTCGGCCATCTCTCCTACATAATGATTATGGCCCAGAAACCGAGTGAATAGTGAGTCATTCATATTAGTTGGATAGGTACGTACAATCAATTCTAAATATAAAAAAATGGATCAAACTTTTCATCAAAGAAAAATCCTTCCGGGGATAAAGATCCATTTTTTTTGTGAAAAACTGTTAAAAAAAAGATATATATCTATTCATTTTTGTGAAGATGGCGCTCCCATTTTTTTCCAATAGTTATTCTTTATTTATACTAAATAAAATCAATTTTATACCAGGTTAAATCAATGAATTAGAATGAATCAATCGATCCATTTTTTTTTTATTTTTTTTAAACTATGTTTAATGGATACTTTTCTTTTAGATCATGATTCTATTTATAAATCATGGTTATATTTCGTTTTTTAGACTATGATTCCATAAACTTCTAAAATTCTTTTCCAGTTTTAGATTTTTCAATAATAACTCCTTACCCCCATGGATCTATTCCAAATTAATGAATCATCACAGGAATTTTTATATTTGATTGTTATAGTGTATACCCACTATGTAATGCACACAACACAAAACAGACGGTTCATCATAGAATGATCATTCGAGTCTTTTTACTCTTTGTAGCATATCAATTAAGATTTCTCTAATTATCCTAATCTGTAAGATAAATTCTTTGATTCTTTAACTTTGAGAAAATCGGAATAGTTCCTTTCATTCTTATACTACTACATTTGGATTAAATTAAATCTAATTTTTTTTATTGATTCCTTTCAAAAATAATAATAATAATTTGAATAGAAGGTCATATCCTTTTTTTTTTTAATGATTCTTTTTTTTATGTTATTTCGTACTGTATAATTCCTTTGCTTGTGGGATCATTTTCTCACAAGAGGTAAGTAAAAGAAATTATAGAATGGATTGCTACCTATGCCCAGATCTCGGATAAACGGAAATTTTATTGATAAGACCTTTTCAATTGTAGCCAATATCTTATTACGAATAATTCCGACAACTTCAGGAGAAAAAGAGGCATTCACCTATTACAGAGATGGTGCGATTTGATGTTCTTTTTTATTTACCGTTTTCAGTCTTCGGAGAAAGATACATTATTCGGGAGAGAAAGAAAAAAAAATTATTGAAATAAATCTACGCTTATCGTGAAGGTGAAGTTTGTAAATAAAACAATTCCTTTTGTCGTGTATCCCCGATTAATGCAGCCTCAGATGCTTCAATTGTAGATTCTAGTATTGAGCGAAAGGTTACACCTATGGGTTAGGTCAATCTTACTCCACTAGTACCAATAGGCAGCATAGGGGAAGAAGCACTACGCCCAGGAATCAACAATATGAAAACTTTGTTATAAAATTTTACCTTTTCTTTATCGGAATCGGGACTAACAAGAATGGTTGGTACAACAAACATCCATCTCGTTCGTATTTTGGATACCCATATAACCATCGAAGACTGTTGAAGTGACTAATTCCTGGAAATTAAGGGGTGTTAAGAACAAAGAAATTGTTAGAGTTATCATTTTTATCTAGTACCAAGATACTTGATATTAAGAAAAGATCTTTTACAGGAAGGTTGGCTAGAGATTTCTTGTAAAAACACTAGCCCCGTTCGGTTCATAATGAAATAATTTCAATCTTTTTGATTTCATGTATTATTCTCATTATGCACATAAAAAATAAAAAAGGAGGAGCCGTATGAGATGAAAATCTCACGTACGGTTCTGGAACGGAGATTCTTTGAATCGAATGACGACCGTAACGGATGTCGGCTCAATCCGAAGGAAATTATGCGGAAGCTTTACAGAATTATTATGAAGCTATGCGACTAGAAATTGATCCCTATGATAGAAGTTATATACTCTATAACATAGGCCTTATCCACACAAGGAATGGAGAACATACGAAAGCTTTGGAATATTATTTTAGGGCATTAGAACGAAACCCTTTCTTACCACAAGCTTTAAATAATATGGCCGTGATCTGTCATTACGTGCGACTATCTCCACTATAGAAAGAAAAAAAAGGAAAGAAAGAACAAATCCGCTAATAACTAATAAATACTAGAAAATAGGCTTTCTACATATCATATTTATCGTGTCCAAAACAACGATTTTTATCAGCTGTAGCAAATAAAAAGTAAAAAGAAAGAAACTTCATAGAAGTCGAAATATGAAGAAATAAGTATGCCTAGATCCTTTAATCGATGGATAAAGAAAGGATCTAAATTGATAGAATAAGCATCGTAAAGATCAATTAGTGAGGTTTTGGGCCGATACAATAAGAACTGCTTACTTATGTCACGATATGAGATAAAAGTTTAGGAATCAACTTATGTAATAGAGTCGATCCCCTAAGTTATTGAGCAGCGGTGTAGAATCAGATCCCAAAGATAGTAAGTCTTTTCTTTCGTATGAAAGGAAGTCTTT